AACCAATCCAATGAATACACCCGTAACAAGTCCCTATATAATTTCTGGTGGAATCGGAAAGCACTAAGTACAAGCAAGATACACAGTTGCCCCTTGGAAGTCTCAAGGGAATGTGACTAATGGAATATGTAGGAATAGTAAGACCTACTGTTGCCTTTCATAAACAAAAAGCAGAAAAAAAAAATATACCATCAAGATATATAACTATCTATCACATACTCCTAATTTCCCATCTAAGCCTTACTGTCTCTACTTCTGTGAAATGTGAAACAATTGGAAGACACCCTATTACATTCTTGGCGGGGTTACCCCAACGAAAGCACTTTTTTCCACTTTTATTCTATAAAAGCCAATCACCCATACAATATTAATTGAAAACCTGAGCACTCAGAGACTCTCATGAGTTTGTATGGATACAAAGTATCTTCAGTTCTTTCCACAACTCCTAATTGGATTCCCCACCAGCCTACCCAATCTACTTCAAGACTCAGTCAGTAAACACTAGTAGGGTAAGGTAATTAGGAAGTATTTATAGTCCTTCCTATAACCCCTTCTTGGATCCTAGGAGCAAGGATTTACAGTCTCTTAGGAACCTTCCTTTGGATACACGGATTTACGGTCCCTGACTTTCGTAGTTCTGAATCTCACAATTGAATCTTACTATGGATTTGATTCGATTGATAAATCAAATCAATGGCCTGAACGCATCAGGAATCCGTAATTAAGTGAGTATTTCTTTATTTATATTGGTAATTCATATTGGTATGGTACAGGTTTGGGGCACACCCCGATTTTTGAAGAAATAATTGAAAGTCAACCCCCCGATTCTTAAAATTGGGTATCGACAGTCCCCGCCCCTTACCTCTGCTTCTGCCAGGCAAGAATTTTGTGAGTTCTATTAGTTTAGTAGGGTAAGAAATTCCGAGTCTTTTGTTAATCAGGCGACACCCGGATTTGAACTGGGGAGAAAGGATTTGCAGTCCCCCGCCTTACCACTCGGCCATGCCGCCAAAACGATACAAAATAGATATAGATGGAAATATTCTGGGGAATTGCTGAACCATTTCTTTTTTTTGATTGGGTCCTGTTGTTCTCTTAGATTGATTGTATTTCAAAACACACAACACCTAAATAAAAGCTTTCCCCTTTTTTTCTATTGAAAGAGAAAAATGGATTTCCAGTCACAGAATCAAAAATGAAGAGCAAATTGGAAGCATTAATGACTGTGAATTCATGAATGGTTCTTGGATTTTGATCTCCAATTTGGTTTCCTTAATGACATAAGGAGATCAAATTGATATACGACTAATCAGTCTCAATTCTTTTCCATAATTAATCCTTTTCAATTTCAATTATAACAACAATTATGTGTATATGTAAACCCCAGAACAGAAATTCTTACACGGATACCTAGTCAGGTATCTTATCTACATATTCCTATTAGGAAATCGTCGTGCTTGCATTTTTCATTGAATATATTGAATATAAAATCGAAATTTGGATATAGCACGACCTATGTTGCCTCAAGGGAACTTCGATAAAAGATGGGATATACGGATAGCTAGATAGTTATATCTGCATGTACTTAATAAATATGACTTCTCTTACGCACTTCAATCGTATTCTACTAATTAACAAATGGGTAGAAATATCTTTTCTCTCTGCGAATCATTTTTTGAACAACGGAATCGATGAAATAAATTAAGTGCTAAAATCAAAGTCAACTCTAGACGGTTCCTGATTATTCTGTCTTTATCTCACTCATAGAGAACAGATTCAATTCCGAATCCATTTATGGTACCCAATCTGATCGTAATATCATAAGGTAGAAATTGGATCTATTTTGATATTCTATACAAGACTCCATAAGTCTAAGTGGCAGAATTTTGTTTCCAGGAATGTTTTATCAATTCATTTCCATTTGTATCTGTCGCAAATTCGAATTTGAGTCACATTTTTTTTTATTCCTCCGTTCATACGTATTTAGTACATATATATATATGTATATGGGGTTGGGTAAAATTTCATGTTGTTCAAATGAGCAAAATATACATTCCATCGTTGCTAGATCAATCTATATGGTTCAACGAAGAGTGAGCCAATAGTTGGATTTTTTCGATAAACGGAAAACTTAAGATGTTCCGGGATGGAAATGAGGGAATGTATACAATACCAGGGTTTAGTCAGATACAATTTGACGGATTTTGTAGGTTCATTGATCAAGGCTTGATGGAAGAACTTCATAAGTTTCCAAAAATTGAAGATACAGATCAAGAAATTGAATTTCAATTATTTGTGGCAACATATCAATTGGCAGAGCCCTTGATAAAAGAAAGAGGTGCTGTGTATGAATCACTCACATACTCTTCTGAATTATATGTATCCGCGGGATTAATTTGGAAAACCGGTAGAGATATGCAAGAACAAACCGTATTTATTGGAAATATTCCTCTAATGAATTCCCTGGGAACCTCTCTAGTAAGTGGAATATACAGAATTG